AATAGTCGGAGCCATACCCAACCGAAAAAGGATGTTATCCAAGCGCATTTCAAGTAATTGGAGTAAAACCTGACCTGTTGACCCCTTGGCCTTGCCGGCGATACGAATGTATTTAAGTAATTGTCGTTCTGTAAGACCATAATGAAAACGCAACTTTTGTTTTTCTTCTAGACGAATACGATATTGAGATTTTTTCCCGGAACGTGATTGGTTTCTAAGATCACTTCCGACTCTAGGCCTTTTATTAGTTAGTCCCGGTAAAGCTCCCAGGCGGCGTATTTTTTTGAAACGAGGTCCCCGGTAACGCGACATAAAGACTCCTTATTCTTATTTATATTGAATTCTTATTGATGAATTTCATTTTACAGAATTAAACCTAAACTAAAACTGAACTAAATGATAAATGAAGCGAAGTTTACGGAAGTAGTGTACTTGTACTCTAAAGAATAATTAGATGAATGGGACAAATATCCAGACCTTTCTATTCTATATTTTCTATTCTATATATTATATATTCTATATAGATAAAAAGGGATTCTTTTCATGACATAGTTGGAAGTTCCTATAAGATAAAAAATCTATTTTCACTAAAATCTTCTTTGATTTCGGATTTCAAAGGAACATTCTCAATCATGTAAAAACTCGAAGAAAATAAATAGAGAAAAGCCGGCTATCGGAATCGAACCGATGACCATCGCATTACAAATGCGATGCTCTAACCTCTGAGCTAAGCAGGCTGCTCACATAATCGAAATTCTACCTGTATAGGGATTCAATAAACTATTGTCATCTTAGCTATTAATTAATATACTTATATTTGCATTCTTAGCCATTCATATTAGCTAGTCATAATGAATATGAATATAGAAAAAACAGAATATAGAATTGAAAGAAAATATTCAATACTCATACTTACCATAGAATATAACGATTAATCTATCGATATATAATTTCGATTTATTTTTCTCACATCACAATTATTTTCTCACATCACAATTATATAGCACAATTTTATAGTATAGCATTTAATATTAAAAAATAAAAATATAAAAATATTAGATTCGATAGATTTTTAAGATTTTTAGATTAAATCATTTTCGTTTTTGCTTTCAAATGATATTTTAAAGTCTTTTTATTAGTATTACACTTCTCTATTTTATTCCATATCATAAATATCATATTCATATATATTTATATTTCTAAATTATATTTCTATTTCTAAATGGAATAATTTTTATAAATAATGAGACATTCTTGCGCTCTGATTCGTAAAGATGGAAGCTTAGACGAAAAAAAGAATCGACCGTTCAAGTATTCCAAATTGCATGGGAAAAACGAGCAGAAGAGAGACATATATACGTGGTATATATCCATCTATATTGAATTGCGGATACAGAAATGATAGAATCGTTTCTGATTGGACCAAATGCAGGTGCGGGTTTCCTATAGAAGATGAAAAGAAGATAGCCAAGAAATCAAAAAGGAGAAAAACTTTTTCGAGATAGGAATCGGTATTTAATGAATTCAACGGTTCCAGTAGAAATGAAATAAAAAGGAGAACGACATCTCAATAAAAATGAGATCCTAATCTCAAAACAAAAAAAGGGGGATATGGCGAAATTGGTAGACGCTGCGGACTTAATTGGATTGAGCCTTGGTATGGAAACCTACTAAGTGAGAACTTTCAAATTCAGAGAAACCCTGGAATTAATAAAAATGGGCAATCCTGAGCCAAATCCTGTTTTCCAAAAACAAACAAAGGCCCAGAAGGTGAAAAAAGGATAGGTGCAGAGACTCAATGGAAGCTGTTCTAACAAATGGAATTGACTGTGTTGCATTGGTAGAGGAATCCTTCCATTGAAACTTCCGAAAAGATGAAGGATATACGTATATACATACGTATACGTACTGAAAAACTCTATCAAATGATTAATGACGACCTGAATCTGGATTTTTTATGAAAAACGGAAAAATTGTTGTGAATCGATTCCATATTGAAGAAAGAATCGAATATTCATTGATCAAAGCATTCACAACACAGTCTGATAGTTCTTTTGCAGAACTAATTAATCGGACGAGAATAAAGATAGAGTCCCATTCTACATGTCAATACCGGCAACAATGAAATTTATAGTAAAAGGAAAATCCGTTGACTTTAAAAATCGTGAGGGTTCAAGTCCCTCTATCCCCAAAAAGCCCATTTGACTCCTTAACTATTTATCTTATCCTTTTTTTTGTTAGTAGTTCAAAATCCGTTATCTTTCTTATTCACCCTACTCTTTTACAAACGGATCCGAGAGAAAAATTTGTCTCTTATGACAAGTCTTGTGATATATGATACATGTACAAATGACCATCTTTGACCAAAGACTCCCCATTTGAACGAGTCATGGTCGATATCATTATTCATACTACAACTGACGAAGTCTTCCTTTTTTGAAGATCCAATAAATTCTAGCATCTGGATAAGACTTTGTAATACCCTTTAAATTGACTAAAT